CTACGTATCTATTTCGACATAAACAATAAGCAATCGGACTCTAGGAAAAGACAACTTATCCATCCTAGAATCCTGTTTTCCGCTTTTCTATTTCTACTTTACTTAATATTCTGTACCTACCTATTTTTTAGGTTTAGTATCGAGTTAATTCTATTACAATAGAAATTCGAAGATTTCTATTCTAGAACATGAAAATCTGAAAACCGCGACATAATCATATGGTTCGAATTAATTCTATAGTCTTCTTCACAATATACATACTATAACTGACTAATTGTACGGTACAAGGAATTCTCTAAATATAGTATAAAAAAACTAGAAAGAACCAATGGTCTTTACAGAATTTATCAATAAAAATGGAGTTCTTTTTACCAGCTTGATATGTTGATAAATTCACATTCCTAAAAATTCATTTCGGACAATTGAACCTTCTCAAATTGTTTCTTTTTAAGAACCAAAAGGATTTGTGCCAAAATAATAGATGCCAAGAAGAGCAAGAGACCTTGGACACGTAATGGATCTTGAAGCACTATTTCTGCATCCCCCTGACCAAATCCACCCACATTAGGATTACTCGTTAATGGTTGATCAAGTTTGATAGATTCACCCTCTGAAACAAGAAGTTCTGGTCCTGGCGGTATAATATCAATCACTTCACTTCCATCTGATGCATCTACTATCGTTATTTCATATCCACCTTTTTCTTTTCGTATTATTTGTTTTACTACACCTGTTGCTGTAGCATTAGAAACATTATTATTACTCTTGCTTCCGTCGGGATAAATCTGACCCCTTCCCCTGTTCCCGCCTACGTATAGAGGATATTTTAAGAAGTAAACATCTCTCTTAGTAGCAGGATCCGGAGAAAGAATAGGAAAGGTAATTTCACTATATTTTTTCCCAGGAACGGGGCCTATGACAAGAATATTTTTTTTTGTGGGACGATAGCTTTGAAAAGACAAATTACCTATCTTTTCTTTAATCTGGGGCGAAAGACGATGAGGAGGGGCCAATTCAAAACCCTCTGGTAAAATAAGAACAGCTCCTACATTCAAAGCCCCCTTTTTCCCATTAGCAAGAACTTGTTTCACTTGCATATCATAAGGAATTCGAACAACTGCTTCAAATACAGTATCGGGAAGTACCGCTTGTGGAACCTCAATATCTACGGGCTTATTAGCTAAATGGCAATTAGCACATACAATCCGGCCGGTAGCTTCTCGAGGATTTTCATAACCTTGTTGGGCAAAAATGGGATATGCATTTGAAATGGGTGCTCGAGTTATTATATAGATCATGAGCAATACGGAAATAGATCGAGTAATCTCTTTCTTTATCCAAGAAAAAGCATTTCTAGTTTGCATGGTACAATCCTTGATCCTGAAAATTTCTACAATAAGATTAGGTAGGTTACTCAGTTCCCTATCCATGATTCTGCTATTTACTCGTATTCTTCCTATATTATAGGAAGAATACGAGTAAAACGAATAAGTGAAATTTGGAATGTTTAGCTTTTATATAAAAAAAAACAAATTTTAGAATTGGATCAGTGGGTCGTTTTTTCAGTCATTCCTGGAATGGAATTGAATCATAAATCAATACAAGCGACGGAGATACACGATTTAAATAACGGAAAATCCAGTATTTAAAAATTGTATCTAAAATGGCTGGCAAAATAGAAACAAGAAAAGATATAATATGATCATTCGGAATAAATCCAAAATCTTTATACACAGACCCAATCATTAGTTCCCAACCACCAGTCGAATGGTATCCTACACAGAACTCAATTAAGAAAAGAATAGAAAAAGCTTTGATTGTGTCACTTAAATTATATAGAAATTCTTGAACCCAAGAGTTAAGAATAATGAGTTCTTGATTACCCCTAATAGAATAAACACTTAGAATAAGGAAACATATTATATTTGTACAGAAATGCAAAATCGTATGGATATGATCTTGGTTGTTCGTCTGGATCAATTGGATGGTCTCTTTGTAGATTTCGATACGAAGGTTTTGTAAACGTGTTTCCGGATATTCCTTTAGCATTTCATCCAAGAGGAACAGTTCCTCGAACTCTAGGAATTTCTTTAAAATACTTTTTTCTTGAATAGTATTCAAGAAAATTTCGGATTCTTTCGTATTGTACCAATGAGTAATCCAAGATTCCAGACTTTTCTTAAATGTAAAAGAGATGCACCAGGGCAAAAAGACTATAGATGTAAGACATAGAAGGGGAATGAATGCTTTCTTTTTTGCCATTTTTCGTCCTCAGTTTCATCTTATTTTTCAACTGTATATATAATAATAATCCATAAGTTCTATTACAAGTAAATACAAGTAATAGAGCAGCTTAGCTTATAATATATCAATTTTTCATTTTTTCATATAAATTGATATATTATAGACTATTCTCGCTTTTTTATTCGTCCTTCGGTGGAACATTTTCTATTCGTCCACTCAATAATCTGGGCAACTCCACACTTTTTTTAGACGGTTGCGTGGAGGACTAGCATTAATAGAACTCAAGGGAATGGTCCCCTTTTCTCTTTCTCTGGTTTTCATAGAAAGGACAAGGACATCATTACTATCTGGGTTAGTTTTTTGTATGAGGCACTGACTAGCGTTCATAGGAACTCTGGGAATAATACAACGATCTCTTCCAGAAAAGCCGGAACGACAACTAAATCTCATTCGATATAACGTTAGAAAGATCTTTACAATTGCATACAAAAGCAGCCTGACCCTTTCTTCTCGTGGCACACTGGACAACTTCATCTGAATGTAAGCGAAAAACTTCCTCCCAAATGAATGTAAAAATTTGAAAGAACCACACAAAATAGTGAAACTGTTTTGGGACCCTGCTACAAAGGCAATCCATGAGTCTTCTAAACGATATGCAGGAAGACCTTCTGCCCAACAAATTAATTTTCTAGCAAAAACAAGCGATAAAACAGTTACTATAATACCCTCTACAGTCCCATCGTACAAAAATTGGACTACTATATATATTATATATTATAGTAATCCTTCGAATATTCTGAGTTATCTTTTTCATATATTTAGTTGATTTTTTTTGTGGAAAATAAAAGTCTTTTCTCAACATGAAGAAATAAAGAAGCCATTGCAACTGCCGGAAATAGTAGGCCTACTAAAGGAACAAAAAGGGATGGTAAGTTTATCATAAAATGGGATACCTCAATTTCATATTTTCTTTATACCTATTATTTTTTATTCTTATCTTATTACTTTACTCTTGTGTGTTCTAATTTTATTTTTGTATCATAGCCATAGCCTCTTATCTACTCGGATTGGATCTCGTCACCAAATTTGAAAAACATAAATAAAATGTCTGCATTAGTTTTCATTTTCAGTCCAATTTTAAGTCAAAGGAACGAAACCATGGAACTGAAATAACTCAGTTAAAAACTCCTTTAAAAGATGACGTGGTACGACTGCATCCAATAAGCCCCTGTCGAATAAAAGGTCAGCCGATTGGGAACCTTCAGGCACTTCCTTATTCAACAATTGTTCAATTACTCTTTTACCCGCAAATGCAATGGTTGCATTAGGTTCGGCAATAATGATATCCCCCAACATCCCAAAACTAGCTGTTACCCCACCAGTAGTCGGAGATGTAAGTATCGCTACATAGAATAACTTTTGATTGATTTGATAATTATATAAAGCAGAAGAAATTTTAGCCATTTGCATTAAGCTCAAACTTCCTTCTTGCATACGCGCTCCTCCGGACGCACATACTATAATAAGAGGTAAAAGTAGATTGGTAGCATATTCGATCAACCGAGTTATTTTCTCACCCACTACGCATCCCATACTACCCGCTATAAACTCAGAATCCATAACAGCTAGTGCTAAAGGAATACCATTTAGTTGACCTGTGCCTGTTTGAACCGCCTCCGGTAATCCTGTCTTTTCTTGATAAGAATCAAGACGATCGATATAAGATTGGTCTTTTTCCTCTTCCGAATCCACACGATTTTTCGCAGTTTGCAAATACAAGTCAAGTTGATTCATAATATCTTCGAACAACGGATGGATTTCCTCACGTTGATCTGTGCCTGTTTGAACCGTCTCCGGTAATCCTGTCTTTTCTTGATAAGAATCAAGACGATCGATATAAGATTGGTCTTTTTCCTCTTCCGAATCCACACGATCTTTCGAAGATTCTTCTTCCGAATCCAATTCAATGGGATCCGGAGAAAGCATGTCTTCATCCAGACGATCTTTCGAAGATTCCTCTTCCGAACCCAATTCTTTAATCGAATCAAATTTAATGGGATCCACAGAAACCATGTCTTCATCCATAGGATTCCAAGTATCTCGATCAATCGAAAGGTCGATTCTATCTGAACTGCTCATTTTCAAATGCTCGCCACAGTGTTCGCAAATATTCATTTTGGGTCGGAAAAATTGCTTAAAATTGAGTCCATAGCAAGTTTCGCATTGAACCCATAAACGAGCTAATTTTTCCATACAATTGGGATCGCTATAATCTATTGGAACAAAAGTACTCTTCTCTCTATTTCTAGGATATATCTCACTATATCTCTCACATATATCCTTTATATTAGTCTCATATATATCATCTGGATCGTATATACCATATATATCATTTGTATCATTTGTATCATTTATATCTAATATAAAAAATGGATCGTATATCTCATTTGTATCATTTGTATCGGATATATCAAATGGATCATATATCGCATTTGTATCATTTGTATCATTTGTATCTGATATATCATTTGTATCTGATATATCATTTGTATCATTTGTGCTCCTTATTAAAATTATAATAGTCCTTTGGACCTTATCGCAAATGTCACTATTAAAGTCAATATCCTCACAGATTTGAGAACGAAGATAACTCTCAATGCAACGATTAATGTTATTAGTCCATTTATATTTAGTAATATTAGTATCATTAGTATCATAAGCATAATATATGTCATATATATTGCTATTACTATCCCTAATTGAAAAAATTTTATCAGATAGTAAATTATCTATGTTGCTGACATCTGCTAAAGAATCAGCATGACTATAACTAGAATTTTCACTATTGTTCTTCCAGCTATCAATGTTATTATCCATATCAGTTAAACTAGATGGGTCTTCATTTATCATTTATCATTTATAATTTACACCGTTATTTTCAATAGGACCAAAACTCTCTATTGATTTACTTAAACCACACCTGTATTCTAAACCCCTATTAAAGATCATTGAATTGAACCACTTTCTTTGCATAGATTTTTCTTTTTTTCCTCCATTTACATGAAAATATGATAGATGAATGAAAATATTATAGATGAATAGAATAGCATAATCATAATCATTGTTCGATTTTCAATTAGTATATTTTCTAAATATACTAATTGAAAATAAGTAAAAAAGCTTATAGGGTCTACGGTATTTATCGATAAACTTTATTTATTGACTTTTTCCTAATATGTAGGTTGAGCAACTTTAGATGAACAATATATCCCCTCCCCTAGAAACGTATAAGAAGCCTTTTTATGCCTTCATGAAGAAAACTGGTGATATCATCAATCGGTTTCACCTGGGACGGAAGGATTCGAACCTCCGAATCACGGGACCAAAACCCGCCGCCTTACCGCTTGGCCACGCCCCATTTTCTATTCTATATATTATCTATTGTAATATAAATAGAAAATAAAATAAACCTTTATTTTTTGTATTATACTTTTATATTTCATTGTGAATATAAAAGTATAATACAAAAAAAGTGGATAATAATAAATTATATATATATAATAAATCATATCATATATATAATAATATATATTAATAAGAAGATAATAAAAAAAATAAAAATACAATTCATTTTCTTAAAGAACAACATTTTTGTTATGCTTAATATCTTTAGCTTGGTCTGTATTTGTATTAACTCTGCCCTTTATTCAAGTAGTTTTTTCTTGGGGAAATTACCTGAAGCTTATGCTTTTTTGAATCCAATTGTAGATTTTATGCCAGTAATACCCTTACTCTTTTTTCTCTTAGCTTTTGTTTGGCAAGCTGCTGTAAGTTTTCGATAAGATATTTAATTTGAATAATGTCCTAAAAAAAGTCAGAATTTATTAGAAAACTCAAATTTGAATATTTTTAAAGATCAGATAAGTCTTACAGTGTGAATCCGTGATTACAAATCTTGCAATTTTTGGATAGACAATAAAAATATGGATCATCTCATCATTTCCTTTTTTTCCATTAAAAAATAAAAATTCTATTATTCGATTTGAGTCTACCACCAATACGTGGATCTTGATTGTAGATATGAAATACAATTTTTGGTAATGGTAAAAAAGGCTCAACTCTTACTACAAACCAATTTCTTAAGTTTTTTTGAAATAACTTCATTTCTTATAAACTGAGTCTCAAAGGAAACATAATATGAAATAGAAGAGAATCTATTCTCTTTCTCTGTCGTTTTTTTTAATTATCTTGGAGATTTTGTAATGCTTACTCTAAAACTATTTGTTTACACGATAGTGATATTCTTTGTTTCTCTTTTCATCTTCGGATTCCTATCTAATGATCCGGGACGTAATCCTGGACGTGAAGAATAAGAAAATCTTTTTTCTTTTCCTTACTTGTCCTGGATTTTGAAATATTTTTCGTTTTTCTATCTATTTTTCAAAAAGAACTAGTTAAAAATGAAAGAAACAGGGAATAATAATAAAAAAAAAAAAGAAATTCCATAAGTTCAAAAGAAAAAAATGCCAAATCATCAATAAACGGAAAGAGAGGGATTCGAACCCTCGGTACAAAAATGCGTACAACGGATTAGCAATCCGACGCTTTAGTCCACTCAGCCATCTCTCCCCAATTCAAAAAATGGAATGATTATGCTTATGATACCTCGCATAAACAAAAAGAACAAAAAGTAGGGCTCGAAAAAAGCCTTCTATATATCTTATTTGATATTGATCTTCATTTGATATATCTTATCTATCTTTTTTTTTTTTCTATTTGATTATAATTTTATTTCATTACTATTCATAATTCTATATTAACTCATAAATATAGATTCAAATATATATTCATTCTATATATACTAAATAGATAATCTAAATCTATAATTTTAGATTTTCTTTTTTAGTTTGTTTTTTTATCCAACCAGAGTCCAGCTAGGTACTGGCACAGCTCTTTTTTCCCATGAATCCTGGATAACAATGATTTATTTTTCTGTATCAGATTTGAAACTTGTAATTAATTCAAACATTTAAATATGATCAAACAAAAATAAAAATCACTTTGTGATCGTATATCCTACGAATGAATCAGGTAACGTATCTAAAAAAAGAAATAGAACTATGGATTCTTGCTTGCATAATGTATTTTTGTGTTATGAATTTAGTTTAGTAATTTTGTCGAGATCTATCTGTCAAAATACCTTCAACAAAATCCAAAAATGAGATTTGCCCCCTTTTCTAAATTTCATTAGGGGGC